GCTAGCGTAGCTTAACTAAAGCATAACACTGAAGATGTTAAGATGGGCCCTAGAAAGCCCCGCAGGCACAAAGGCTTGGTCCTGACTTTACTGTCAACTTTAGCTAGACTTACACATGCAAGTATCCGCGACCCTGTGAGAATGCCCCACAGTTTTCCGCTCGAAAACAAGGAGCTGGTATCAGGCACACAACTATTAAAGCCCATGACGCCTTGCTTAGCCACACCCTCAAGGGAACTCAGCAGTGATAAACCTTAAGCTATAAGTGCAAACTTGACTTAGTTAAAGCTAAGAGGGCCGGTAAAACTCGTGCCAGCCACCGCGGTTATACGAGAGGCCCAAGTTGACAGACACCGGCGTAAAGCGTGGTTAAGGTAAACTAAAACTAAAGCCGAATACCTTCAGGGCAGTTATACGCATCCGAAGGCACGAAGCCCCACCACGAAAGTGGCTTTATGACCCCTGACCCCACGAAAGCTATGACACAAACTGGGATTAGATACCCCACTATGCCTAGCCGTAAACATTGATAGAATTCTACACCCTCTATCCGCCTGGGTACTACGAGCATCAGCTTGAAACCCAAAGGACTTGGCGGTACTTTAGATCCCCCTAGAGGAGCCTGTTCTATAACCGATGACCCCCGTTCAACCTCACCCTCCCTTGTTTTTCCCGCCTATATACCGCCGTCGTCAGCTTACCCTGTGAAGGTCTAATAGTAAGCAAAATTGGCACCGCCCAGAACGTCAGGTCGAGGTGTAGCGCATGAGAGGGGAAGAAATGGGCTACATTCGCTACCACTAGCGAATACGAACGATGCACTGAAAACGTTCATCTGAAGGAGGATTTAGCAGTAAGTGGAAAATAGAGTGTTCCGCTGAAATCGGCTCTGAAGTGCGTACACACCGCCCGTCACTCTCCCCAAGCTCATCACTACACATATATAAAACGCCCTAATTGCGAAGGGGAGGCAAGTCGTAACATGGTAAGTGTACCGGAAGGTGCACTTGGAAAAATCAGAGTATAGCTAAAATAGCATAGCATTTCCCTTACACTGAAAAGTCATCCGTGCAAATCGGATTACCCTGATGCCGACCAGCTAGCCCACCCTAACAAAAACAACAACTCAATATAAATAACCCCAAATACACAAACTCCTCCTAAAAACAAACCATTTTTCCCCCTTAGTATGGGCGACAGAAAAGGAACCATTGGAGCAATAGAGAAAGTACCGCAAGGGAACGCTGAAAGAGAAATGAAACAACCCAGTAAAGCTTAGAAAAGCAGAGATTTTACCTCGTACCTTTTGCATCATGATTTAGCCAGTAATACCCAAGCAAAGAGAACTTTAGTTTGGGCCCCCGAAACTAGGTGAGCTACTCCAAGACAGCCTATCAATAGGGCAAACCCGTCTCTGTGGCAAAAGAGTGGGAAGAGCTTTGAGTAGAGGTGACAGACCTACCGAACCTAGTTATAGCTGGTTGCCTGAGAATTGGATAGGAGTTCAGCCTCCAGACTTCTCCATTCGCCATGGTTTTACCCCTACCGATACCCAAAAGAAGTCTAGAGAGTTAATCAAAGGGGGTACAGCCCCTTTGAGACAAGATACAACTTTCCCAGGAGGGTAAAGATCATATTTACCCAAGGTAACAATGCCCAGGTGGGCCTAAAAGCAGCCACCCTAATAGAAAGCGTTAAAGCTCAAGCATTACACCTCCCCACATATTTAGATAACCACATCCTAACCCCCTAATACTATCAGGCCATCTCATGCAAACATGAGAGTGCACATGCTAATATGAGTAACAAGAGAGCCCCGCCTCTCTCCTTGCACACGTGTAAATCGGAACGAACCCCCACCGAAACTTAACGGCCCCAAACAAAGAGGGTAATGAACAACAAGTAAGCAACCAGAAAATCATCCAATAAAAAACCGTTAACCCCACACCGGTGTGCCCTTAAGGAAAGACTAAAAGAAAAAGAAGGAACTCGGCAAACACATCAAGCCTCGCCTGTTTACCAAAAACATCGCCTCTTGCAAAATCAAAGAATAAGAGGTCCAGCCTGCCCTGTGACTATATGTTTAACGGCCGCGGTATTTTAACCGTGCGAAGGTAGCGCAATCACTTGTCTTTTAAATGGAGACCTGTATGAATGGCATTACGAGGGCTTAACTGTCTCCTTTTTCAAGTCAGTGAAATTGATCTCCCCGTGCAGAAGCGGGGATACACCCATAAGACGAGAAGACCCTATGGAGCTTTAGACACTAAGGCATATCATGTTAAACACCCCTGAACAAAGGATTAAACCAAATGAATAATGCCCCCATGTCTTTGGTTGGGGCGACCGCGGGGAAATAAAAAACCCCCACGTGGAATGGGAGTACTACCTCCTACAACCAAGAGCTGCAGCTCTAATAAGCAGAATTTCTGACCAATAAGATCCGGCAACGCCGATCAACGGACCGAGTTACCCTAGGGATAACAGCGCAATCCCCTTTTAGAGCCCATATCGACAAGGGGGTTTACGACCTCGATGTTGGATCAGGACATCCTAATGGTGCAGCCGCTGTTAAGGGTTCGTTTGTTCAACGATTAAAGTCCTACGTGATCTGAGTTCAGACCGGAGTAATCCAGGTCAGTTTCTATCTATGATATGTTCTTTTCTAGTACGAAAGGACCGAAAAGAAGAGGCCAATGCTTTAAGCACGCCTCACCCCTCCTATTGAAAACAACTAAAATAGGCAAAAGGGCATACCCCCTTACGCCCAAGATAATGGCATGCTGGGGTGGCAGAGCCCGGTTATTGCAAAAGACCTAAGCCCTTTTCACAGAGGTTCAAGTCCTCTCCCCAACTATGATTACCGCCCTAATAACACACATCCTTAACCCCCTAGCCTTCATCGTACCCGTCCTCCTCGCCGTGGCTTTCCTTACTCTAATTGAACGAAAAGTACTAGGCTACATGCAACTGCGGAAAGGCCCAAACATTGTTGGACCATATGGCCTCCTCCAACCAATTGCAGATGGGGTAAAACTATTTATTAAAGAACCTGTCCGACCTTCCACCTCCTCTCCCGTACTATTTCTGCTAGCCCCAATGCTCGCCCTAACACTAGCACTGACCCTCTGGGCCCCCATGCCCCTCCCATACCCTGTCACCGACCTAAACCTAGGTATCCTCTTCATCCTTGCCCTGTCAAGCTTAGCTGTTTATTCAATTCTAGGCTCAGGCTGAGCATCAAATTCCAAATACGCGCTCATCGGAGCCCTACGGGCAGTAGCCCAGACCATTTCTTACGAAGTAAGCCTAGGACTCATCCTCCTGAACGCAATTATTTTTACGGGCGGTTTTACATTACAGACCTTTAATGTTGCCCAAGAAGCAATCTGACTAATCATCCCTGCCTGACCCCTAGCAGCAATATGGTACATCTCAACCCTAGCAGAGACTAACCGGGCACCCTTTGACCTCACCGAAGGAGAATCAGAACTAGTCTCCGGCTTCAACGTTGAGTACGCGGGAGGACCTTTCGCCCTCTTCTTCCTAGCTGAATACGCAAACATCCTACTCATAAACACACTTTCCGCTACGCTATTCCTAGGAGCATCCCACATCCCCACGATCCCAGAATTAACCGCCGCCAACCTGATGATTAAAGCAGCCCTTCTCTCAATGGTATTCCTGTGAGTACGAGCCTCGTACCCACGATTCCGATACGACCAGCTTATACACCTTATCTGAAAAAACTTCCTCCCCCTAACACTTGCTCTAGTAATTTGACACCTAGCCCTTCCTATTGCATTCGCGGGACTACCCCCTCAACTATAACACCGGAGTCGTGCCTGAAGCCCAAGGGCCACTTTGATAGAGTGAACCATGGGGGTTAAAGTCCCCCCGACTCCTTAGAAAGAAGGGGTTCGAACCCTACCTAAAGAGATCAAAACTCTTTGTGCTTCCACTACACCACTTCCTAGTAAAATCAGCTAATTAAGCTTTTGGGCCCATACCCCAAACATGTTGGTTAAAATCCTTCTTTTACTAATGAACCCGTACATCTTAGCCACCCTCCTATTTGGCCTAGGCCTAGGGACCACTATTACATTTGCAAGCTCACACTGACTTCTGGCTTGAATGGGGCTTGAAATAAATACCCTAGCCATCATTCCACTAATAGCCCAGAACCACCACCCACGGGCAGTTGAAGCAACCACAAAATATTTCCTCACCCAAGCCACCGCAGCTGCTATACTACTATTTGCCAGCACTACTAATGCCTGGCTTACAGGACAATGAAACATCGAACAAATAACACACCCCGTTCCCACTACCATGATCATCCTTGCACTAGCATTAAAAGTCGGACTAGCTCCCGTCCACGCATGACTACCAGAAGTCCTTCAAGGACTAGACCTAACGACAGGGCTCATTCTTTCCACTTGACAAAAACTTGCCCCATTCGCCCTTATCTTGCAAATTCACCCAACAAACCCTACCATCCTAATCGCACTTGGAATTGCCTCAACCCTTGTAGGAGGCTGAGGCGGACTAAACCAGACACAACTACGAAAAATCCTTGCCTACTCATCAATCGCACACCTCGGCTGAATGATCCTCATCCTCCAGTTCTCCCCCTCCCTCACCCTCCTAACACTTATAACCTATTTCGTAATAACATTCTCAACCTTCCTAGTGTTCAAACTAAACAAAGCCACGAACATTAACACTCTCGCCACCTCCTGGGCAAAAACCCCCGCACTAACAGCCCTTGCTCCGCTAGTCCTCCTATCACTAGGAGGATTGCCCCCACTTACAGGCTTTATGCCAAAATGACTTATTCTCCAAGAACTGTCGAAACAAGACCTCGCCCCCGTGGCAACCCTGGCCGCCCTAAGTGCCCTGCTTAGCCTTTACTTCTACTTACGACTAACCTACGCAATAACTCTAACTATGTCCCCAAACAGCCTTACTGGAACTGCCGCATGACGCCTCCCATCCCTCCAATCAACCCTTCCCGTAGCCACATCCCTCGTAGCTACTCTAGCCCTCCTCCCACTAACCCCTGCTGTCACAGCAATTCTTACCCTCTAAAGGGACTTAGGATAGTAATTAGTCCAAGGGCCTTCAAAGTCCTAAGCGAGGGTGAGAATCCCCCAGCCCCTGAATAAGACTTGCGGGACACTACCCCACATCTTCTGCATGCAAAACAGATACTTTAATTAAGCTAAAGCCTTAGCTAGACGGGAAGGCCTCGATCCTACAAACTCTTAGTTAACAGCTAAGCGCCCAAACCAGCGAGCATCCGTCTACCTTTCCCCGCCTTTTCAAAAAGGAAGGCGGGGAAAGCCCCGGCAGACGACTAATCTGCTCCTTAAGATTTGCAATCTTACATGTCAATACACCTCAGAGCTTGGTAAGAAGAGGGCTCAAACCTCTGTATATGGGGCTACAATCCACCGCTTACTCAGCCATCCTACCTGTGGCAATCACACGCTGATTTTTCTCAACCAACCATAAAGACATCGGCACCCTTTATCTAGTATTCGGTGCATGAGCTGGTATAGTTGGCACGGCCTTAAGCTTGCTCATCCGGGCTGAACTAAGCCAACCAGGTGCCCTTCTTGGGGACGACCAGATCTACAATGTAATCGTTACGGCCCATGCCTTCGTAATGATTTTCTTTATAGTAATGCCAATTATGATTGGAGGGTTTGGAAACTGACTCATCCCTCTTATGATTGGGGCTCCAGACATAGCATTCCCTCGAATAAATAACATGAGCTTCTGACTTCTTCCCCCATCTTTCCTTCTACTCCTAGCTTCTTCAGGAGTTGAGGCTGGTGCCGGGACTGGTTGAACAGTTTACCCTCCTCTTGCCGGGAATCTGGCCCACGCCGGAGCATCCGTTGACTTAACTATTTTCTCCCTCCATCTAGCGGGTGTTTCCTCAATTCTTGGGGCAATTAATTTCATTACGACAATTATCAACATGAAGCCTGCCGCTATCTCTCAATATCAGACCCCTCTGTTCGTATGGGCTGTTCTAATTACAGCCGTTCTTCTTCTACTATCCCTCCCAGTCCTTGCCGCTGGCATTACAATGCTCCTGACAGACCGAAACCTAAATACAACCTTCTTCGACCCTGCAGGAGGGGGAGACCCAATCCTTTACCAGCACCTATTCTGATTCTTTGGCCACCCAGAAGTATACATTCTAATTCTACCAGGGTTCGGAATGATTTCCCACATTGTCGCCTACTACGCCGGTAAAAAAGAACCTTTCGGCTATATGGGTATGGTGTGAGCCATGATGGCCATCGGCCTACTAGGGTTCATCGTATGAGCCCATCACATGTTTACAGTAGGAATGGATGTAGACACACGAGCCTACTTCACATCCGCAACAATGATCATCGCAATTCCAACGGGCGTAAAAGTGTTTAGCTGGCTTGCAACCCTTCACGGGGGAGCCGTTAAATGAGAAACTCCACTGCTATGAGCCATCGGCTTCATTTTCCTCTTCACAGTGGGGGGCCTAACAGGAATTGTCCTAGCCAATTCATCTCTAGATATTGTACTTCACGACACCTACTACGTCGTAGCCCACTTCCACTACGTCCTGTCTATGGGTGCTGTATTTGCCATCGTTGCTGCTTTCGTACACTGATTCCCGTTATTTACAGGATACACCCTACACAGCACATGAACCAAAATCCACTTTGGGGTAATGTTCGTAGGTGTCAATTTAACATTCTTCCCCCAACACTTCCTAGGACTAGCAGGAATGCCTCGGCGGTACTCAGACTACCCAGACGCCTACACCCTTTGAAACACAATCTCCTCTATTGGATCCCTAATCTCCCTTGTAGCAGTAATCATGTTCCTGTTCATCATCTGAGAAGCATTCGCTGCCAAACGTGAAGTAATATCAGTTGAGCTAACTGCAACCAACGTAGAATGACTGCATGGCTGCCCTCCCCCTTACCACACATTTGAAGAACCGGCATTCGTACTAGTTCAGTCAGACTAACGAGAAAGGGAGGAGTCGAACCCCCATATGTTGGTTTCAAGCCAGCCACATCACCGCTCTGTCACTTTCTTTATAAGATACTAGTAAAACTAGCTATTACACTGCCTTGTCGAGGCAGAGTTGTGGGTTAAAACCCCGCGTATCTTGCACAAGTAATGGCACATCCCTCCCAGCTAGGATTCCAAGATGCAGCTTCACCTGTCATAGAAGAACTTCTTCACTTTCATGACCACGCCCTGATAATCGTCTTTCTAATCAGCACGCTGGTACTTTACATTATTGTGGCAATAGTCTCAACCAAACTCACTAACAAATATATCCTAGATTCCCAAGAAATCGAAATTATTTGAACAATCCTTCCCGCTATTATCCTCATTCTCATTGCCCTTCCTTCCCTACGAATTCTTTACCTTATAGACGAAATCAACGACCCACACCTGACAATTAAAGCTGTAGGTCATCAATGATACTGAAGCTACGAGTACACAGACTACGAAGACCTAGGCTTTGATTCCTACATGATTCCTACACAAGATCTGGCTCCCGGTCAATTCCGACTACTTGAAGCAGATCACCGAATAGTTATTCCAGTAGAATCCCCTATCCGAATCCTAATTTCTGCCGACGACGTACTACACTCATGAGCAGTCCCATCTCTTGGAGTGAAAATGGACGCAGTTCCTGGACGACTAAACCAAACAGCCTTCATCGCCTCCCGACCAGGGGTCTTTTACGGCCAATGCTCTGAAATCTGCGGGGCTAACCACAGCTTTATGCCTATCGTAGTAGAAGCAGTTCCACTAGAGCACTTTGAAAACTGATCATCTCTAATACTTGAAGACGCCTCGCTAAGAAGCTAAACCGGGCACAGCATTAGCCTTTTAAGCTAAAGATTGGTGGCTCCCAACCACCCCTAGCGGCATGCCCCAACTCAACCCCGCACCCTGGCTTGCCATCCTAGTCTTCTCTTGATTAGTTTTCCTAATCGTTATCCCCCCAAAAGTTATAGCCCACTCCTTCCCAAATGAACCAACCCCCCAAAGCACAGAAAAACCTAAAGGGGAACCCTGAAACTGACCATGACACTAAGCTTCTTCGACCAATTTATGAGCCCCGTATTCCTAGGCATCCCCTTAATAGCACTGGCCCTAACACTGCCGTGAATCCTATTCCCAACCCCAACAACCCGCTGATTAAATAATCGACTGCTTACGTTACAAAACTGATTCATCGGCCGATTCGCCCACGAACTTTTCATACCCGTCAACCTACCAGGACACAAATGAGCTGTCCTCCTAACCTCTTTAATACTTTTCTTAATCTCCCTAAACATACTAGGCCTACTCCCTTACACTTTCACACCCACAACACAACTATCCCTTAACATGGGCTTCGCATTCCCTCTATGACTAGCCACCGTCATCATTGGTATACGAAATCAACCTACAGAAGCTCTAGGCCATCTTCTTCCCGAAGGAACCCCTACACTACTTATCCCCGTCCTGATTATCATCGAGACAATTAGCCTGTTCATCCGGCCCCTAGCATTAGGAGTACGACTAACAGCTAATCTTACAGCCGGCCACCTGCTAATTCAGCTGATTGCCACAGCCGCAACTGTTCTTCTCCCCCTGATGCCAACCGTAGCAATCCTTACAGCAACCATTCTATTCCTTCTGACACTCCTAGAAGTTGCCGTAGCAATGATTCAGGCCTACGTATTTGTTCTACTTCTAAGCCTCTACCTACAAGAAAACGTCTAATGGCCCACCAAGCACACGCATACCACATAGTTGACCCCAGCCCCTGACCATTAACAGGTGCAGTAGCTGCCCTATTAATAACATCAGGCCTCGCTATCTGATTTCACTTCCACTCTACAACACTAATAACTGTAGGAATAGCCCTCCTACTCCTTACAATGTACCAATGATGACGAGACATCGTCCGAGAAGGTACATACCAGGGACACCACACACCTCCTGTCCAAAAAGGCCTTCGATACGGTATAATCCTGTTTATTACCTCTGAAGTTTTCTTCTTCCTAGGGTTCTTCTGAGCCTTCTACCATTCTAGCCTCGCCCCTACTCCCGAACTAGGAGGCTGCTGACCACCCACAGGACTCACAACCCTGGACCCATTCGAGGTTCCACTACTAAACACAGCAGTACTACTTGCCTCTGGTGTAACAGTTACCTGAGCCCACCACAGCATCATGGAAGGAAACCGAAAAGAAGCAATCCAGTCTCTAGCACTAACAATTCTATTAGGCTTCTACTTTACCTTCCTCCAAGCTATGGAATACTACGAAGCCCCTTTCACAATCGCAGATGGAGTGTATGGTTCAACATTCTTCGTAGCCACAGGCTTCCACGGGCTCCATGTCATTATTGGCTCCACATTCTTAGCTGTATGCTTGCTCCGCCAAATCCGTTATCATTTCACATCTGACCACCACTTCGGGTTCGAAGCAGCCGCATGATACTGACACTTCGTAGACGTTGTTTGACTATTCCTATACGTCTCCATCTACTGATGAGGATCTTAATCTTTCTAGTATCAACTTAGTATAAGTGACTTCCAATCACCTGGTCTTGGTTAAAATCCAAGGAAAGATAATGAGCCTAATCACAACAATTATCACAATCGCCGTCGTGCTCTCCGCTGTACTAGCCTTGGTGTCATTCTGACTGCCACAGATAACTCCTGACCACGAAAAACTTTCCCCCTACGAATGCGGCTTTGATCCTCTAGGGTCCGCCCGTCTCCCCTTCTCCCTTCGATTTTTCCTAGTTGCTATTCTCTTCCTCCTGTTCGACCTAGAAATCGCACTCCTCCTACCACTGCCCTGAGGGGACCAGCTACCCTCCCCTCTAGCCACCTTCCTTTGGGCCACCACCGTCCTAATTCTCTTAACACTCGGCCTAATTTACGAATGACTACAAGGAGGCCTAGAATGAGCTGAATAGGTGATTAGTCTAAGAAAAACACTTGATTTCGGCTCAAGAACTTGTGGTTAAAGTCCATAATCGCCTAATGACTCCCGTTCACTTCGCTTTTTCGACCACTTTCATGCTAGGCCTCACAGGCCTGGCATTCCATCGAACCCACCTCCTCTCGGCCCTTTTATGCCTAGAGGCTATGATACTTTCCCTCTTCATTGCTCTTTCAATCTGGACCCTTCAGCTAGACTCAACCAACTTTTCCGCATCTCCTATACTTCTGCTGGCTTTCTCAGCCTGTGAAGCAAGCGCAGGGCTTGCCCTCCTAGTAGCCACCTCCCGAACCCACGGAAGTGACCGACTACAAAGCCTTAACCTCTTACAATGCTAAAAATCCTCATCCCAACACTTATGCTGGTCCCAACAACATGGTTAACACCCGCCAAATGACTGTGGCCTACAACCCTCGGCCACAGCCTGATTATTGCACTAGCCAGCCTCACCTGACTAGAAAGCCTATCGGAAACAGGCTGAACCTCCCTCAACCTGTACATGGCTACCGACCCTTTGTCAACACCCCTCCTAGTCCTTACCTGCTGACTACTCCCATTAATAATTTTAGCTAGCCAAAACCACACAGCCCTCGAGCCTGTTAACCGTCAACGAATGTACATCACCCTACTAACGTCCCTACAATTCTTCCTTATCTTAGCCTTCAGCGCAACCGAAATTATTATGTTCTACATCATGTTTGAAGCCACGCTAATCCCCACACTGGTAATTATTACTCGTTGAGGCAACCAAACAGAACGCCTGAACGCAGGGACCTACTTCCTATTCTACACCTTAGCTGGCTCACTCCCTCTCTTAGTTGCCCTCCTCTTACTCCAAAACAGCACAGGAACCCTTTCTCTCTTAACACTTCAATATGCTGCCCCCATACAAATAACTTCTTTCGCAGATAAATTATGATGAGCAGGCTGCTTGCTGGCCTTCCTAGTAAAGATACCGCTGTATGGCGTACACTTATGACTACCCAAAGCCCACGTAGAAGCCCCCATCGCAGGCTCAATAGTCCTTGCAGCCGTACTCCTAAAACTAGGAGGGTACGGAATGATGCGGATGATAATTATGCTAGAACCCCTTACCAAAGAACTAAGCTACCCCTTCATCATCTTCGCCCTATGAGGCGTAATCATAACTGGCTCAATCTGTCTTCGCCAAACAGACTTAAAATCCCTAATCGCCTACTCATCAGTCAGCCATATGGGCCTTGTAGCAGGGGGCATCCTAATCCAAACACCCTGAGGCTTCACAGGGGCCCTTATTCTTATGATCGCACACGGACTGACCTCCTCCGCCCTATTCTGCTTAGCGAACACTAACTACGAACGAACCCACAGCCGAACAATAGTTCTAGCACGGGGCCTACAAATAGTCCTGCCCCTAATAACAACATGATGATTCATCGCCAGCCTTGCTAACCTGGCACTACCCCCTCTCCCCAATTTAATAGGAGAGCTGATGATCCTAACTTCCCTATTCAACTGATCCCACTGAACCCTAGCACTAACAGGAGCCGGCACCCTCATCACCGCGGGCTACTCACTTTACATGTTCTTAATGACACAACGAGGTCCCCTCCCCGCCCACATCATCGCCCTAGACCCCTCACACACGCGAGAACACCTCCTGATTGCCCTACACCTGCTCCCCCTAATCCTCCTAATCCTCAAACCTGAGCTAATTTGAGGTTGAACCGCCTGTAGATATAGTTTAACATAAAACATTGGACTGTGGCTCTAAAAACAGAGGTTAAAATCCTCTTATTTACCGAGAGAGACTCGCCAGTAACGGAAACTGCTAATTTTCGCGACCTTGGTTGGACCCCAAGGCTCACTCGAATAGCTTCTAAAGGATAACAGCTCATCCGCTGGTCTTAGGAACCAGAAACTCTTGGTGCAAATCCAAGTAGCAGCTATGCACCCCACCTCTCTAATAATAACAACAAGCCTAATCATTATCTTCTCACTGCTAGCCTACCCTGTCCTCACAACCCTCTCCCCCCGCCCCCAGGCCTCTGATTGAGCCCTCGCGCAGGTCAAAACCGCAGTTAAATTAGCATTCTTTGTCAGCCTACTTCCCCTCTCCCTCTTCCTAAATGAAGGGGCAGAGGCCATCATCACGAACTGAAACTGAATAAATACCCTTACCTTCGACATTAACATCAGCCTGAAATTCGACCACTACTCAATCATCTTCACCCCAATTGCATTATACGTAACATGATCAATCCTCGAATTCGCATCATGATACATACACGCAGATCCCTTCATAAATCGATTCTTTAAATACCTCCTAGTCTTCCTCATCGCCATAATCGTCCTAGTCACTGCAAACAACATGTTCCAGCTCTTCATCGGATGAGAGGGGGTAGGGATTATGTCATTCCTCCTTATCGGTTGATGATATGGACGAGCCGATGCAAACACCGCGGCCCTACAAGCAGTCGTATATAACCGAGTAGGGGACATCGGCCTTATCCTTGCCATAGCATGAATAGCAACCAACCTAAACTCATGAGAAATACAACAAATATTCGCAGCCGCCAAAAATTTCGACCTAACTCTACCACTCCTCGGACTGATTGTAGCCGCCACTGGTAAATCAGCCCAATTTGGACTCCACCCATGACTTCCCTCTGCTATGGAGGGCCCCACACCGGTCTCTGCCCTACTGCATTCTAGTACGATAGTTGTTGCAGGGATTTTCCTCCTTGTCCGAATAAGCCCTTTGATAGAAAATAATCAAACAGCATTAACCCTTTGCTTATGCCTAGGAGCCTTAACAACCCTCTTCACCGCTACTTGCGCCCTTACCCAGAATGACATCAAAAAAATCGTTGCATTCTCAACATCAAGCCAGCTAGGGCTTATGATAGTAACAATCGGCCTCAATCAACCTCAACTAGCCTTCCTCCACATCTGCACGCATGCTTTCTTCAAGGCTATATTATTCCTCTGCTCTGGGTCTATTATCCACAGCCTCAACGACGAACAGGACATTCGAAAAATGGGAGGCATGCACCACCTCACCCCCTTTACCTCCTCATGCCTAACCCTAGGAAGCCTGGCCCTAACCGGCACCCCCTTCCTAGCCGGGTTCTTTTCAAAAGACGCAATCATCGAAGCACTAAACACATCACACCTTAACGCCTGAGCCCTCACACTTACCCTTATTGCCACCTCATTCACGGCCATTTACAGCCTTCGAGTCGTATTCTTCGTATCTATAGGACACCCCCGATTCAACGCACTCTCCCCCATTAACGAAAATAACCCATCAGTAATTAACCCTATTAAACGACTTGCCTGAGGCAGCATTATCGCAGGCCTTCTAATTACCTCTAACATCACCCCTCTAAAAACTCCTGTCATGTCCATGCCCCCTCTATTAAAGCTCGCTGCTCTCGCCGTAACTATTCTAGGCCTAATTATTGCCTTAGAACTAGCATCCCTGACAAGCAAACAATTTAAACCTACCCCTATACTAACAACCCACCACTTCTCCAACATGCTAGGCTTTTTCCCACACATTATTCACCGCCTCACTCCAAAACTCAACCTTGTGCTAGGCCAAGCTATTGCCAGCCAAATGATTGACCAAACCTGACTAGAAAAATCAGGCCCTAAAGCCCTAGCCTCCTCCAACCTACCACTTATTACCACAACAAGCAATACCCAGCAAGGCATAATCAAAACTTACCTAGCCCTATTCCTGCTTACACTTACACTAGCCACCCTTGTAATCTCTTACTAAACTGCACGAACCGTGCCCCGACTTAAGCCCCGTGTTAACTCCAACACCACAAAAAGAGTAAGAAGAAGTACCCATGCACTAATTACTAGCATACCTCCCCCCGCCGAGTACATCAATGCAACCCCTCCTACATCCCCTCGGAACACAGAAAGCTCCTCCATGTCATCCGCTGGCACCCAAGAAACTTCATATCAACCCCCTCAAAGAAGCGCACAAGCCAGAATTACTCCCACCCCATAAATTACTATATAAAGAATAACAGCCGGGCTTCCCCAAGTCTCAGGGTAGGGTTCAGCAGCCAAAGCTGCTGAATAAGCAAACACAACTAACATCCCTCCTAGATAGATTAAAAACAAAACTAAAGACAAAAAAGAGCCGCCATGGCCTACTAAGACCCCACACCCCATCCCCGCCACCACAACTAAGCCTAGGGCAGCAAAGTAGGGGGAAGGGTTAGAAGCAACCGCAACTAGCCCTAGTACCAAACCAAACAATAACAGACACATCATATAAGTCATAATTCCTGCCAGGATTCTAACCAGGACTAATGGCTTGAAAAACCACCGTTGTAATTCAACTACAAGAACCCTAATGGCAAGCCTCCGAAAAACTCACCCACTACTAAAAATCGCTAACGACGCACTAGTTGACCTCCCCACCCCCTCTAACATTTCTGCATGATGAAACTTTGGATCACTGCTTGGTCTCTGCCTTATCTCCCAAATCCTTACAGGCCTATTCCTCGCAATACACTATACCCCCGATGTCGAATCAGCCTTCGCCTCAGTAGCCCATATCTGCCGAGACGTAAACTTCGGATGACTCATCCGAAACCTACACGCCAACGGCGCTTCCTTCTTCTTCATCTGCATCTACTCACACATCGGCCGAGGTCTTTACTACGGCTCTTACCTCTACAAAGAAACATGAAACATCGGTGTAGTACTACTACTTCTAGTGATGATAACTGCCTTCGTAGGCTACGTACTCCCCTGAGGACAGATGTCATTCTGGGGTGCCACTGTCATTACCAACCTTCTATCCGCAGTACCCTACGTGGGTACCACCCTTGTTGAATGAATTTGAGGGGGCTTCTCAGTAGACAATGCCACCCTCACCCGATTCTTCGCCTTCCACTTCCTATTCCCCTTCGTTATCGCGGCCATAACAATCCTTCACCTCCTATTCCTACATGAAACCGGATCAAACAACCCAATCGGGCTGAATTCAAATGCAGACAAAATCTCTTTCCACCCATATTTCTCTTACAAAGACCTCCTCGGCTTCGCAATCTTACTAGTAGCACTTGCCTCCTTAGCACTTTTCTCCCCCAACCTTCTAGGAGACCCCGACAACTTCACGCCAGCCAACCCCATGGTCACCCCTCCCCACATTAAACCCGAATGATATTTCCTATTCGCCTACGCTATCCTTCGCTCAATTCCAAACAAACTAGGAGGAGTACTAGCCCTTCTAGCATCTATCCTTGTTCTCATAGTAGTTCCATTCCTACACACCTCAAAACAACGAACACTTACATTCCGACCAGTCTCTCAGTTCTTATTCTGAACCCTAATTGCAGACGTAGCCATCCTTACTTGGATCGGGGGAATGCCAGCGGAACAACCTTTCATTATCATTGGCCAAGTAGCGTCCGTCCTTTACTTCTCACTGTTCCTCATCTTCTTCCCACTTGCAGGCTGAGCAGAAAACAAAATCCTCGGATGATCCTGCATTAGTAGCTCAGCGTCAGAGCGCCGGTCTTGTAAACCGGACGTCGGAGGTTAAAATCCTCCCTTTTGCTCAAAGAAAGGAGATTTTAACTCCTACCCCTAACTCCCAAAGCTAGGATTCTAAACTAAACTATTCTTTGCACATTTAAATATGTCCGCAAGGACATGTATGTATTTACACCATACATATATATTAACCATAACATAATAATGTTCTAGGACAATACATGTATTATAACCATTTATAGTATTAAACCATTAATACAGCACCATATAACCTAAGGGTTACATAAACCATATAAAGAAGACATACAATAGAAAGGTTTGATAGACTAGGCGAGATTTAAGACCGACCACGAAACGTCCAAACTCCTAAGATATACCAAGTATTCAGCATCTCATAACACTCAAAAGCTTAATGTAGTAAGAGACCACCATCCAGTCCATTTCTTAATGCACACGGTTATTGAAGGTGAGGGACAATGATTGTGGGGGTTTCACTTAGTGAATTATTCCTGGCATTTGGTTCCTATTTCAGGGCCATTGCTTGGTAACATTCCCCATTCTTTCCTTGACGCTTGCATAAGTTAATGGTGGAGTACATAATACTCGTTACCCACCATGCCGAGCATTCTCTCCACAGGGCCATTTGGTTCTCTTTTTTCTCTTATCCTTTCATTTGGCATCTCAGAGTGCAGGCGACAATGGTTAACAAGGTTGAACATTTCCTTGTAACAGGTAAATGGTATTCATGGTGTTTATCCTTTCCATAAAGAACCACATCTTAGGATATCAAGAGCATAATGATAATATTACTCCTAGAATATCTAAGGTGCCCCCCCTCGGCTTTTGCGCGTTAAACCCCCCTACCCCCCTAAACTCGTGACATAACAAACACTCCTGTAAACCCCCCGTAAACAGGAAAATCTCGAGTGGGGTATTTTATGGCCCAAAACGTATCTATTTACATTATTGTAAATATTGCGCGC